TTTAGAAAAACTACAAATACGCTATATTATGTTATGCTTAAAAAAACCCGAATGGATAAAAAAAAAAAACACACAGATATGACGTTTCACGATATATATAGTAGTGGGGGATTATGGGACAAAAAATAAATCCACTTGGTTTCAGACTTGGTGCAACCCAAGGTCATCATTCTCTTTGGTTTGCACAACCAAAAAATTATTCCGAGGATCTACAAGAAGATCAAAAAATACGAGATTGTATCAAAAATTATGTACAAAAAAATCTGAAAATATCCTCTAATGTCGAGGGAATTGCACGTATAGAGATTCAAAAAAGAATCGATTTGATTCAGGTCATAATCTATATGGGATTCCCCAAGTTATTAATAGAAGATAGGACTCGAAAAATCGAAGAATTACAGTTCAATGTACAAAAAGAACTCAATTGTGTAAACCGAAAGCTCAACATTGCTATTACAAGAATTGTAAACCCTTATGGGCACCCCAATATTCTTGCAGAATTTATAGCCGGACAATTAAAGAATAGAGTTTCATTTCGCAAAGCAATGAAAAAAGCTATTGAATTAACTGAACAGGCAGGTACAAAAGGAATTCAAGTACAAATTGCAGGGCGTATCGACGGAAAAGAAATTGCACGTGTCGAATGGATCAGAGAAGGTAGGGTTCCTCTCCAAACCATTCGAGCCAAAATAGATTATTGTTCCTACGCAGTTCGAACTATCTATGGGGTTTTAGGTATCAAAATTTGGATATTTGTAGACGAGGAATAATAAGCATTTACTTGACTTGTACTTAGTTCTATTTAGTGATAAAAAAAAAATGAACAATTCTATAAGGTTGAATAAAAATTCGATTAATCGTTTGATATAATTGCTATGCTTAGTGTGTGACTCGTTGGTTTTTTTAGGATTAGGATTCAAAAAAATGGAACAACCCATAATACGAACTAATAACTATAGAACTAATAACCAACTCATCGCTTCGCATTATCTGGATATAAAGAAAGAACCAGTCAAAATATGATATATAAGTCATATCATTGTAGCAACTGAAATCTTTTTTGCATAAACAAAAAATAAAAGTATACAGATAAATGGAAAGGCGAGAGAAAGATAGAAAAAGAATATCAACGATATATGATTCCAATATGTACGGTCTATGAGTCATCTCATAAAAGGGAATGTAATAAAGCATCAATACTGAATTGATCCATAATTAGACAAATACGTGGATAGAACCAAAAATCAAGAGCCCCGAGTCAATAAAGACTGAGAAGGTTGACTCAAAAACGAATTTAATTAGGGGCTCCATTGTAAAATTCAGACCTAACCATTACTCGAGAGGTGGTGGGAACGACAGAACCTGTGAATGCATAAGATTCTATTGAAAACGAATCCTAATGGTTCATTGGGTAGGATGGCGGAACGAACCAGAAACCAATTCATTTTTTTTTTTTGAAAGGTCATGTCATAGACTAATCTTACAACTGAATGTTGAAAGAGTAAATATTCGCCCGCGAATTTTTTTTTTAGAAATTTGAGTCAATTTGATAGGATAATAAAAAGCAAAACAAAATAAAGATTCTTTATAACGTTATACCTAATACCTAAACGACATTATCTAAAAATAGAATACGTGTTTAATTATATATCAAAAGATAAAAAAAAATTATATTAAATGATATTTCAAAGAATCCCCCGATTCAATATATTATTCACCACGTATATTATTTTTTAATCGTTTAATTCGCGAGGAGCTGGATGAGAAGAAACTCTCATGTCCGGTTCTGTAGTAGAGATGGGTGGAATTGATAAACAACCATCAACTATAACCCCAAAAGAACCAGATTCCGTAAACAACATAGAGGAAGAATGAAAGGAATATCTTATCGAGGTAATCGTATTTGCTTTGGTAGATATGCTCTTCAAGCGCTTGAACCCGCTTGGATCACATCTAGACAAATAGAAGCGGGTCGGCGAGCAATGACACGAAATGCACGCCGCGGTGGAAAAATATGGGTACGTATATTTCCAGACAAACCCGTTACAGTAAGACCTACAGAAACACGTATGGGTTCGGGGAAAGGATCTCCCGAATATTGGGTAGCTGTTGTTAAACCCGGCAGAATACTTTATGAAATGAGCGGAGTAGCAGAAAATATAGCCAGAAGGGCTATTTCAATAGCGGCATCCAAAATGCCTATACGAACCCAATTCATTCTTTCGGTATAGGATAGGAAGAACCAAAGGAAATCGTTTTTTGTATAAAAAAACAATTGCAGGTTTCTTGTTTTGTTTTGAACAAACAATATTTCTTTTTTTTATTTCACCCTTTACATTGAAAAAGACAAAAAAAAACGATATGATTCAACCTCAAACCCATTTGAATGTAGCGGATAACAGCGGGGCCCGAAAATTGATGTGTATTCGAATCATAGGAGCTAGTAATCGACGATATGCTCATATTGGTGACGTTATTGTTGCTGTAATCAAAGAAGCAGTACCAAATACACCTCTAGAAAGATCGGAAGTGGTCCGAGCTGTAATTGTACGTACTTGTAAAGAACTCAAACGCGACAACGGTATGATAATACGATATGATGACAATGCTGCAGTTGTTATTGATCAAGAAGGAAATCCAAAAGGAACCCGGATTTTTGGCGCGATCCCCCGGGAATTAAGACAGTTAAATTTCACTAAAATCGTTTCATTAGCACCTGAAGTATTATAAGGGAAGACCGTGATGTAGTTTATAGTATTTGAATGAAATAGATTAATTTAATTAGTAGATTGTTTATATATCACGTATATACCTTTAATAATTCATAAATATTTATGAATTCAAAAAAAAAGAAAAAGAGCATGTTGATTATATCAAAATTCGGGGGCAACAATAATCTTAGTTTATCATGAGTAAAGACACTATTGCTGACATAATAACCTCTATACGAAATGCTGACATGAATGAAAAAAGAACAGTTCGAATACCATCTACTTACATCACTGAAAATATTGTTAAAATCCTTTTACGAGAAGGTTTTATTGAAAACGTGAGAAAACATCAAGAAAGCAATAAATATTTTTTAGTTTTAACCCTACGACATAGGAGAAATAGGAAAGGAGCGTATAGAACTGTTTTAAATTTAAAACGGATCAGCCGGCCTGGCCTACGAATCTATTCTAACTATCAACGAATTCCGAGAATTTTAGGCGGAATGGGGATTGTAATTCTTTCTACTTCTCGAGGTATAATGACAGACCGAGAGGCTCGAATAGAAGGAATCGGCGGAGAAATTTTGTGTTATATATGGTAATCTTTCTGATAGCCGAATTATATGCGGAACTTGCCTATTTGTTTTGTGAAAAAAAAAGGTAAAAAGGTAGGTTTCTAATACTATGCCTCTTAGATTCGTTGATACTTCAAGGCCGTTTTCCCTGGAATGAAAGAAAAAAAAAGATTCGCGAGGTTTTAATTACTGAACTACGTCCCAATGGTATGTATGTTTCGAGTTCGTTTAGATAATGAAAATATGATTCTGGGTTTTGCTTCGGGAAGGGTTCAACGTAATTTTATACGTATACTACCAGTAAATAGAATCAAAATTGTGGTAAGTTCTTATGATTCAACTAAAGGACATATAATTTGTATACTCTTTTGTATACTCTAAAGTAAAGACTCACATAATTAGGTGGTTTTTTCAATTTCAACATTCTTTCGTGGGGATACAATTCGAAGTTAAAGATTTTAAGAAACTTATTTTCTTCCAATTAAGTAGATTCAGAATTAAGAAAAGGAGTGACAAATATGAAAATAAGGGCCTCTGTTCGTAAAATTTGTGAAAAATGTCGATTGATCCGTAGGCGGGGACGAATTATAGTAATTTGTTCCAACCCGAGACATAAACAAAGACAAGGATAATCTTTCTAAAACAAAAAGGACTCCCGAAATCTAAAGGACCTGATGTACAGATGTACAAAAAAATCAGTAAAAAACCAGGATCTGTTTTGACATGAAATGGATATATCCATATATCTCTGACTTATATTTATGAGATGATAAAATATGGCAAAACCTATACCAAAAATTGGTTCACGTAGAAATAGACGTATTGGTTCACGTAAGAATGTGCGTAGAATACCAAAGGGAGTTATTCATGTTCAAGCAAGTTTCAACAATACCATTGTGACTGTTACAGATGTACGAGGTCGAGTAATTTCTTGGTCCTCCGCCGGTACTTGTGGATTCAAGGGTACAAGAAGAGGGACACCATTTGCCGCCCAAACCGCAGCGGGAAATGCTATTCGGACAGTGGTGGATCAAGGTATGCAACGAGCAGAAGTCATGATAAAGGGCCCGGGTCTCGGGAGAGATGCGGCATTAAGAGCTATTCGTAGAAGTGGCATACTATTAAGTTTCATACGGGATGTAACCCCTATGCCACATAATGGCTGTAGGCCCCCCAAAAAAAGACGTGTGTAAACATTGAAGAGATTTCAAGAGAAATAAATAATTCAATGATTTGATCAAATAATATTACTATGGTTCGAGAGAAAGTAACAGTATCTACTCGGACACTACAGTGGAAGTGTGTTGAATCAAGAGCAGACAGTAAGCGTCTTTATTATGGACGCTTTATTCTGGCCCCACTTATGAAAGGCCAAGCCGATACAATCGGCATCGCGATGCGAAGAGCCTTACTCGGAGAAATAGAAGGAACATGTATTACACGTGCAAAATCTGAGAAAATACCACATGAATATTCTACCATCGTAGGTATTCAAGAATCTGTACATGAAATTTTAATGAATTTGAAAGAAATTGTATTGAGAAGTAATCTGTATGGAACTCGTAACGCGTCTATTTGTGTCAAGGGTCCTGGATATGTAACTGCTCAAGACATTATTTTACCACCCTCTGTGGAAATCGTTGATAATACACAGCATATAGCTAATCTAACAGAACCCATTAATTTGTGTATTGAATTACAAATCGAGAGGAAT